TATCTCTAGAGTCAATAATTTTATATGAGTCACTATTGAACTCAATCACTTGCTGCCGTTACTCTTCAGTTTTCTGTTGAGGTCTATTCCGTAGAGGCATTCACATAGGATCCGTGATCGATTTCTAGGTTTCGTCGTAAACCTGATTGGTTACTTCCAATTACGTAAATCCATGGTGCAAACCGCACTCAAAGGTAGGGCATTTCCCATTGAGATAGGAACTTCTGTACCCGAACCAATGGTATCTCCAATTCTCGCCCCTCTGGGATGTAAAATATAGTTCTTCTCACCATCCCGATAGTGTATGAGACAAATGTGTGCATTTCGATTAGGGTCGTATTCTATGGTTACGATTCTCCCAGATATGTCTTTTTCATTCCGTCGAAAATCGATTTGACGGTATAGACGCTTATGCCCTCCCCCTCTATGCCTTGCGGTAATGATTCCTCTGGCATTCCGCCCTTTCCCACAATGACGCTGTCCAGAGATCAAATTTTTTCGTGGATTGGATTTCACTCGACTGTCTGCGGCCCCATTGCGTGTGCTCGGGGTAGAAGTTTTGTATAAATGGATCGCCGTGTTATTCAGTATTTTGATTGAAGCTCTTTTCTTTCTATCGAAAGGGGTGGAATAGAATAACCCGGTTGAAGCGTAATGATCATACGTCTGTAATGCATTGTATGTCCCCTAATAGGTCCCCTTCTTCGACCCTTTCCCGGGAGCCGATGACTATTCATAGCTATTACCTTAACCCCAAAGAAGAGTTCGACCCAATGCTTGATTTCTGTCCTAGTTGATCCTGATTCGACATTAGAAGTATATTGATTCTTCCCCACCAATAGCCTAACACTTTTTTCGGTAAATACTGCATATTTGATTCCATCCATAAATCCACTTTCTTTCCTATGAGTTCCAGTATTGATAAGAATTCGAGTTCTTACTGTTCATATGTTATAGTATGAATATACCACACCAATTCGTTCTCTATTAAGGTTCGAATTCAAATCTACAGAATCGAACGAATCTCATAGAGAACTCTATCGAAATCGAACGCTATCGAAATCGAAGATCGAAAGAATTCTGAAAACAAAAAACCCATATATATATATCTATATATATATAATAGACATATAAAGTAAGATTGATTTCTCTGATGATGATGATACAGAGCCAGTTCCAATAGACTGAACTTATGAAACGCTCCCATCCCATTGGTGTGCATCCAGTAGGAATTGAACCTACGAATTCGCCAATTATGAGTTGGGCGCTTTAACCATTCAGCCATGGATGCTTGGATCATCATACATCGTGAATCAATCATTTCCAACCATAACCATAACCATAACCATGCGAACAAAACCGCGGAGAGACTATGAAGTCCAATTATGGATCTTCGAATTGAGAGAGATACTGAGAGAAATCAAGACTTTTGGCTATTCGTATTTGTTCGATTCATGGACCCAATTCGATTTCGTGGAATCTTTTACTTACCTTTTTTTCCACCAAGAACGTTTTCTGAAACTTTTTGACCCCCGAATTTGGAGTCTCCTCCTTTCGGGTTCACCAAGCAACCGATCTTTCACGAGCAAAGTTGTAGTACTGGTTAAGGGTGTAGTACTGATTCTAGTAGCGGTCCTTATATCTCGTATGCACCATCAAACTATGGTCGAAAGAAAAAATCTCTATTTGAGGGGGCTTCTTCCTCTACCTATGAATTCCATTGGACCTAGAAATGATACATTGTTTCGTTCTTCCCATAGGTTGGTTGTTTCGCTCCTGTATCTTCCAAAAGGGAAAAAGATCTCTGAGGGTGGTTTCATGGATCCGAAAGGGAGTCCTTGGGTTCTCCCAATAACTCAAAAGTGTATCATGCCTGAATCTAACTGGGGTTCGCGGTGGTGGAGGAACTGGATCGGAAAAAATAGGGATTCTAGTTGTAAGATATCGAAAGAAACCCTAGCTGGAATTGAGATCTCATTCAAAGAGAAAGATATCCAATATCTGGAGTTTCTTTTTGTATCCTATACGACGGATGATCCGATCGCGCTCGGCAGGGACCACGATTGGGAATGGTTTGATGGCCTTTCTCCGAGGAAGAAGCGAAACAGAATCAACTTGAATTCGGGACAGCGATTCGAAATCTTAGTGAAACACTGGATTTGTTATCTCATGCCTGCTTTTCGTGAAAAAAGACCAATGGAAGGGAAGGGTTTCTTCAAACAACAGGGATCCGATTTTTTGAGGAAGGTATCGAGAGAGAATTGGATTTGGTTAGACAATGTGTGGTTGGTAAACAAGGATCGGTTTTTTAGCAAGGTACGGAATGTCTCGTCAAATATTCACTCTGATTCCACAAGATCTAGTTTCGTTCAAGGAACGGATTCTAGCCAATTGAAAGGATCTTCTGATCAATCCAGAAATGCTTTCGATTCCATTAGGAATGAGGATTCGGAATCTCACACATTGATCAATCAAAGAGAGATTCAACAACTCAAAGAAAGATCGATTCTTTTGGATTGGGATCCTTCCTTTCTTCAAACGGAAGGAACCGAGATAGAATCAGACCGATTCCCGAACAGCCTTTCTGGAGATTCCTCAATGTCCCGGCTATTCGCGGAACGTGAGACGCAGATGATTCGTCATCTGCTTCCGGAAAAAATCGAAGAATTTCTTGGGAATCCTACAAGATCAATTCGTTCTTTTTTCTCTGACAGATGGTCAGAACTTCATCTGGGTTCGAATCCTACTGAGAGGTCCGATCCTAAATTGTTGAAGAAACAACACGATGTTTCTTTTGTCCCTTCCAGGCGATCGGAAACGAAAGAAATAGTGGATCTCTTCAAGATAATTCCGTATTTGCAAAAGACCATCTCAATTCATCCTATTTCATCAGATCCGGGATGTGATAGGGTTCCGAAGGATGAACCGGATCTGGACAGTTCCAATAAGATTTCATTCTTGACCCAAAATCCATTTTTGGATTTCTTTCATCTATTCCATGACCGGAACAGGGTGGGGTACACGTTACACCACGATTTTGAATCCGAAGAGAGATTTTCAAAAATGGCAGATCTACTCATTCTATCAATCACCGAGCCGGATCTATGGACCCAAAATTTCCAGGAACATTTGGAACATTTCATTTCTGAGGCGACGAGGCGTTTTCAATTTCAAGTAGTGTTCGATCGATATCATCATCATCGAGATCGATTCCGTATTCATCGATCTCGATATCGATTCCGTATTCATCTGAATCGATTAGGTATTCATCGATCTCGATTCCGTATTCATCTGAATCGATTCCGTATTCATCTGAATCGATTCCGTATTTCTCTGAATCGAGATCGCTTCTGTATTCATCTGAATCGCTTCCGTATTTCTCTGAATCGGTTCCGTATTCATCTGAATCGATTCCGTATTCATCTGAATCGGTTCCGTATTCATCTGAATCGATTCTGTAGTCATCTGAATCGATTCCGTATGAATCCGACTCAATATTTGGTTGATTTGGGCGAGTTTATGGGGAAACTGTCGAAGTCACATCCCTTTTTGACGAAGTCACCTCGTTTCCTTTTGTCGAAGGCATCCTTATTTTTCTCAAATTCACTTCCCTTTTGGTCGAAGTCACTTCTCTTTTTTTTGTCGAAGTCACTTCTCTTTTTGTCCTTTTTGTCGAAGTCACTTCCCTTTTTCTTTGTGAGTATCGGAAGTTCCCCCATTCCTGGGTCTGAGATCCCCATCTATATCTATGAATTGAAAGGGCCGAATGATCCACTCTGCAATCCGTTGATTGACTCATTTCCTACTAGAAAGAATTGCAGGAACGATTTTGATAACACGGATTCCTATTTCTCAATGACATCCCACGATCGAGACAATTGGCTGAATCCCGTGAAACCATTTCATCGAAGTTCATTGATATCTTCTTTTTCGAAAGCAAATCGACTTCGATTCTTGAATAATCCACATCACTTCTGGTTCTATTGTAACAAAAGATTCCCTTTTTATGTGGAAAAGGCCCTTCTCAAGAATTCGGATCTTACGTATGGACAATTCCTCAATATCTTGTTCATTCGCAACAAAAGATTTTCTTTGTGCGTCGGTAAAAAAAAACATGTTTTGGGGGAGCGAGATACGATTTCCCTAATCGAGTCACAGGTATCTAAGATATTCCTACCTAAGGATTTGCCACAAAGTGGTGACGAAACGTATAACTTGTACAAATCTTTCCATTTTCCAATGCGATTCGATCCATTCGTTGGTAGAGCTATTTATTCGATCGCAGACATTTCTGGAACACCTCTAACAGAGGGACAAATAGTCCATTTTGAAAGAACGGATTGTCCACCTCTTTCAGATATGAATCTATCTGATTCCGAAGGGAAGCAATATCTCAATTTCAATTCAAACATGGGTTTGATTCACACTTCATGTGCTGAGAAATCCAAAAAGAGGAAAAAACGGAGTCTTAAGTTTAAGAAACGGGAGATGGATAGAACCCTTCAACGAGAGCGTGCTTTTTCAAATCTCTCAAAATGGAATCTGTTCCAACCATATATACCGTGGTTCTTTACTTTGACAGGGTTCAAATATCTAAAATTCGCCCTTTTAGATCCTTTTTCAAACCTATTGAGCAGTCACATATCTATTTTTCAGGATATTCTGGAGACATCATGGTGGATTCTTCAGACAAAATTGTGGTGGATTCTTTCAAACTGGAATCTCAGTGAGATTTCGAGTCATTGTTTACAGACTCTTCTTCGGTCCGCAGAACTGATTCATCGAAATAATGAGTCACCCCTATGGCTGAGATCATCAAATGCTCGGGAGTTCCTCATCCTTTTCCTTCTTCTTGTTGCTGGATATCTCATTGGTACACATCTTCTCTTTGTTTCCCGAGCCTCTAGTGAGTTACAGACGGATTTCAAAAAGATCAAATCTTTGATGATTCCATCATACATGATTGAGTTGCAAAAACTTCTGGATAGGTATCCTCCATCTGAGCGGAATTCTTTCTGGTTAAAGAATCTCTTTCTAGTTGCTCTGGAACAATTAATCTATTTTCTAGAAGCAATATGGGGTTCTGCTTTTAACATGCTATTGGGTGGCGGTTCCGCTTATGGGTTCAAATCCATAGGTTCTAAGAAGAAATTTTGGAATAGCAATCTCATGGGTATCATGGATTTCCTAAGGATCATACCAAATCCTATCAATCGAATCACTTTTTCGAGAAATACGAGACATCTAAGTCGTACAAGTAAAGAGATCTATTCATTGATAAGAAAAAACGTGAACGTTGAGTGGATTGATTCTCAAAAGAAACTAGAATCCTGGGTCGCGACCAGTGATGTGACTGAGGATGAAGAAAGAGAATTCTTGGTTCAGTTGTCCACCTTAACGATAGAAAAAAGGATGGATCAAATGCTATTGAGTCTGACTCATAGTGATGGTTTATCAAAGAATGACTCTAGTTATCAAATGGTTGAACAACAGGGATCAATTTACTTACGATACGTAGTTGACATTCATCAAAAGGATCTAATGAATTATGAGTTCAATAGATCCTGTTTAGCAGAAAGACGGATATTCCTTGCTCATTTTCAGACAATCACTTATTCACAAACCTCGTGTGGGGCTACTCGTTTTCATTTCCCATCTCATGGAAAACCCTTTTCGCTCCGCTTAGCCCTATCCCCCTCTAGGGGTATTTTAGTGATAGGTTCGATAGGAACTGGACGATCCTATTTGGTCAAATCCCTCGCGACAAACTCCTATGTTCCTTTCATTACGGTAGTTCCGAACAAGTTCCTGGATGACAATTACATTCCTTATCAGTATCAGTTCGATCCTTATGATAGTGAGTCTGAGGATCTTGCTAATGAGTATGACGATCTTTATGAGAACTATGTTGAGAGTCTTGATATGCTGGATGTTGATGAGAGTGACGATAGCGATAGCGATAGCGATGATGACCTTGATATCGATGATATAGAGCTGCTAAATGCGCGACCTGAGGATAGACTACTACTAAATCCAGTTACTATCCGCATTCCATTCGAAATAGCAAAAGCAATGTCCCCTTGCATACTTTGGATTCCAAACATTCATGATCTGTCTGTGCGTTCGTCGAATAGCTTATCCCTCGGTCTATTAGTGAACTCTCTCTCCAGGGATTGTGAAAGATGCTCCACTAGCAATATCCTTGTTATTGCTTCGACTCATATTCCCCAAAAAGTGGATCCCGCTCTAATAGCTCCGAATAAATTAAATACATGCCTTAAGCTACGAAGGCTTCTTATTCCACAACAACGAAAGCAGTTTTTCACTCTTTCATATACTAGGGGATTTCACTTGGAAAAGAAACTGTCCCATCCTAATGGATTCGGGTCCATAACCATGGGTTCCAGTGTACGAGATCTTGTAGCACTTACGAATGAGGCCCTATCCATTAGTATTGCACAGAAGAAATCCATTATAGACACTCATACAATTCGATCTGCTCTTCATAGACAAACTTGGAATTTTCGAGCCAAGGTAAGACCGGTTCAGGATCATGGGATCCTTTTCTATCAGATCGGAAGGGCTATTGCACAAAATGTACTTCTAAGGAATGGCCCCATAGATCCTATATCTATCTATCTGAAGAAGAGATTCCCTAAGGCAGGGGGTTCTTATTTGTACAACTGGTACTTCGAGCTTGCAACGAGCATGAAGAGATTAACGATACTTCTTTATCTTTTGAGTTGTTCTGCCGGATCGGTCGCTCATGATCTTTGGTCTCTACCCGGACCCGATGAAAAAAATGGGATAACTTCTGATTTGGTTGAGACTGATTCTGCTCTAGTTCGTGGCCTATTAGAAGTATTCGAAGGAGAAGGCACTCTGGTGGGATCCTCTCGGACAGAAAAAGATGGCAGTCAGTTTGCTAATGATCGAGTGACATTGCTTCTTCGGTCTGAACGAAGGAATCCCTTAGATATGATGAAAAATGGATTTTTTTCTAGCGTTGATCAGAAATTTCTCTATGAAAAAGACGAATCGGAGTTTGAATTGGAAGACGGGGTTCCATTTGGCGAAGGAAACCTCGACCTGCAACAGATAGAGGAGGATTTCTTCAATGACATAGTTTGGGCTCCTAGAATATGGTACCCCGATCTATTTGGTTGGATCGAAAGTCCCAATGAATTGGGATTTCCCTATTGGGCCAGGTCATTTTTGGGCACGCGGATCATTTCTGATCAAGAGAATGATTCGGAGTTCTTGCAGAGTGGAACCATGCAGTACCAGACACGAGATCGATTTTTCAAAGAACAAGGCTTTTATCAAAGCCAATTTCTTTGGGACCCTGCGAATCCATTCTTTTTCGATGCGCCTGTGTTTTCACGTCGAGAATTCTTTGCAGATCAAGAGATGTCAAAGGGGCTTCTTACTTCCCTAACAAAATCGCTGTCTAAAAGCTGGTTCATCAAGAATACGCAAGAAAATAACTTCGAATTGTTGATTCATCGCCAGAGATGTCAGAGAACCAATAGTTCATTATCTAATGGGTCTTTCCGTTCTAATACTCCATCCGAGAGTTATCAGTATTTATCAAATCTGTTCCTATCTAACGGAACGCTAGTGGATCAAATGACAAAGACATTGTTGAGAAAGAGATGGCTTTTCCCGGATGAGATGAACCATTTGATTCATTTAACAGGAGAAAGATTTCCCATTCCTTAGCCGAAAAGATAGGTGGCCATGAAAGGGGGATTAAGTGGAACAGAATTGACCGGTTGGTAGAGTCGTGGAAATACTTGTTTCTTCCCTATTTTTGGCCTTAGCTACATGGCACTGCTACTGCGGAAACATGGAAGAATGGAAATCTTAGATCAAAACACGATGTCTGTATGGCTGGTATGAACTGCCTAAACAAGAATTCTGGAACGGCGAACAACCAGAGCCTATTACTCAGACTCACTACATCAAACAATTTCTATTAATGAAACATGGAAATCCGTTGGAAAATAAAAAAGATGCATGTCCGATGAAAGGGTTGTTGCTATCTGCTCCACTAACGAATCATTGGTTTCACTGAATAACTCAAAAATGCACGGAATAACTAAAGAAAATAGATAGACCTTTCTCTTCGTCTCCGGTCGATGGATCTTCTCAATTGGAAGATCTCCTATATGGCTAAGAAACATTCCAGTTGACCGAGCCTAATTCGAATTGTTTTGTTCCGAAGGAAAGATATTCACGGGGCCGGTTCGTCCGATTCAGATATTCACGACCAAGAGGTACTGGATTCTCTTTCGGATAGGCCCCGAAAGGGGAAGGAAGGCTGGAATGCCAACGGACGTCTATTATCGAATTCACCTGACCCGAGAGTACCCATTTTTTGGAGGAACGTCCAGCGCCAAAGTCACTGAATGGGTAAGGCGCCAATCCAATCCCTCAAACGGCCTATGGAATGTACTTTCTGGGTTACGGGCGAGCATTTCTTTTCCCAGAGGTTTTTATTGTATCAATCTACCCCTGTGTGATTCCTGTTGAAGCATCTACTCGGGGGGTGGGTGCAGGGCGGACGATTTCAAAGCGAACTCCCCATTCATTAGATAGAGAAGATCT